ACTTGCTCCAATTTCATTTTATTCGAATTGAGAGAATACCCCCAATGATTTTGACTTTATTTCTTTTGTTTCCGAAGGAACTCTCATCAACTAGCACTAGTTTGATGTGAACTAGTACTAGTTTGATGTGAACTTTTAGGAGTAATTCATCAAATTGGTTAAATCTAAACTAATAACATACCCTTCATATGATCCCAATATACATATAGATCCACCAACTTTTAGATCCACCAACTTTACATTTTAGGCATCCAGCGCCCCTGATCTATTTGAAACTAGCTAGAATTCATTTACCCATAGATCATTTTCTGTAGGCAGAAGAGCTTTTTCCTTTATGTTCGCCGGAAATCACATGTTATACCATATTTCCCGAAATAAAAATCTGTGTTATGTTACAAGTCTAAGTTTCAAAAAAAAAAACGGATGAAATTTTGTCCCCTCAGATCTAAACAATCTTGTTTTTTTGAACATAAAGAAATAAAGAAGCCATTGCCATTGCCGGAAATACTAGGCCTACTAAAGGCACAAAAATAGAGGGAAAATTGAAAGTTGTCATAAAATGGGTACCTCGATTTACTATTTGTACCTGTTATTATTTTATTTTTAATATCCTATTTTTTATTTATACTAATTATAATTAAGTTATAATTAAGAATTGTAATTATTATGAATTCGTACTTATTATTAAAGATATAAGTATCTAGATATCTAAGTGATAGAATAAGTCCATTTATTTAGTTCTATATTCCTTGGACTTATTCTATCACTTAGATCTTAGGTCACCAAAGAAAATTCCATTCTTATTTACTTTGATTCCGATAAGCTAACTACTTGTTTCCTACAAATAAAATAATGGAATTTAGCGCGCTCTACTTGATTGAATTGGAATTCAAAGGATTGAAGCCGTGGAACTGCAAAAAATCAGTCAGACCGTGTTTTAAAAGTTTACGTGGTATGATTTGGTCCAACATGCCCTTCTCGAATAAAGGTTCAGCCTCTTGTGAACCTTCGGGTATTGGTTGCTTCAATGTTTCTTCAATTACTCTTTTACCCGCAAATGCAATGTAGGAATTGGGCTCGGCAAAAATGAGATCTGCCAACGTACCAAAACTAGCTGTTACCCCACCAGTAGTAGGAGATGCAAGGATTGATATATATACTAACTTGCTATTGAATTGATCATAATCCAATAGGGCACATGATATTTTAGCCATTTGCATCAAGCTCACACTTCCTTCTTGCATTCGCGCCCCACCCGAAGCGCACACTATAATAAGAGGTAGAGATTGATTGATAGCGTACTCAACCAAACGGGCGATTTTCTCTCCAACTACGGATCCCATACTGCCCCCCATAAACTCAAACTCCATAATCCCAAAAGCTACGGGAATACCATTTAGTTGACCTACGCCTGTTTGAACAGCCTCATTTAATCCTGTCTTTTTTCGATAAAAATCAAGACGATCTTCATAGGGCGTGTCCTCCTCCCCCGAATCCGATTCAAAAGGATCTTCTGAAACCTCCTCCGAATCCGATTCAAAAGATCTTTCTGAAACCTCCTCCGAATCCGATTCAAAAGGATCTTCCGAAACCTCCTCCGAATCCGATTCAAAAGATCTTTCTGAAACCTCCTCCGAATCCGATTCAAAAGGATCTTCCGAAACCTCCTCCGAATCCGATTCAAAAGGATCTTCTGAAACCTCCTCCGAATCCGATTCAAAAGATCTTTCTGAAATCTTCTTCCGAATCGCCTTTTGGATCAAAGAAATCTCTTTTCGAAGGTCTTCAAGCGTGCATTCATATTTAGAAGGATCTTCTGAAACCTCCTCCGAATCCGATTCAGAAGGATCGGGATCCGGAGATGCCATGTCTTCATCGATAGGATGCCAAGTACCGGTGTCGATCAAAAATTCGATTCTTTCTGGACTATTCATTGTGAAATGATATTCACAGTGTTCACACATATTATTTCGTTCTTTTAACAATCTTTTATAATTTAATTGCTCACAATCTTCGCATAGAACCCACAAACCCACAATGTGGGGAGGAGTACCCCTAGGATACGAATGCTTAGGATCCGAATCAGATCCATCCCGATGATTCGGATCATCAGGATGTGTATCATCCGATACATTAGATTCGGGATCTTTCGGTTTTGGATTTTTCGAATCCCCCCGAACCGGATCCCCATCAGTCGATTTTTGATCTTTCGAACCGGAATCAACCAGATTCATATCATTAAAGCAATTCGAAGCCGAATCATTAGGATTTGTATCATCCGAATCTAATGATTCGGGATCTTTCGGTTTTGGATTTTTCGAATCCTCTCTTATACGGAGATCATTACCCTTCGCGGGGTTTGGTGTGTCGGATCCCCCGCTTTCACCACATGCTTTCCACGAACTTTTTATCCCATCTCCCCATGAAGATTGAGTCTTAAAGAAAATCGGATTAAAAGACCAGTTTGAACTGTTCAAACCAAAACAACATTTTGAATTCA